GGCCCTTATTTTCATATTTGTCATTCCTTAACTTAATTCTGAATCTCTTTATTGGAAGAAAATAAATTTATTGAAATTTTAAATTTCGAATTGTATCTCCACGAAATGAATGTTGAAATTGAGAAAATCACCTAATCGCTAATACCCTTGGGAAGTGATTCAGAAATTAAACTTTAATGAATCCTTTTTTGTTCTTTCACTTGAGGTATCAACTAATTTGGGAGGTGTAATATTATAAACCCAGCCTTTCTCTTTTTTCACAAATACGAGAGTTCCATATATAATATTCGGATATCCGAAAAGATTACCATATATAGCACAAAATTTCTCCACCGATTCCTTCTAGTCGAGCTTCTCTGTCTGTCATTATACCCCGAGAAGTAGAAAGAATTACAATTCCCATCCCGCCTAAAATTCTTGGGATTCGTTGATAGTTAGAATATATTCGTAGACCGGGTCGACTGATCCCTTTTAAATTTAAAACAGTTTTATCTGGTCCTTTCCTATTCCTTTTCTTTCTATGCCGTAGGGTTAAAACCAAAAAAAAATTGTTGCTTTCCTGATGTTTCCTCATGTTTTCAATAAAACCTTCTCGTAAAAGGATTTTAAGAATGTTTTCAGTGATGTTAGTATATGGTATTCGAACTGTTCTTTTTTTATTCATGTCAGCATTTCGTATAGAAGTTAGTATGTTAGCAATAGTGTCTTTACTCATAAGAAACTAAGATTTTTGTTGTCCCCAAATTTTGATATAATCAACATGCTCTTTTTTTTTTCTGAATTATTAAATATTTATGAAATAGTAAAGGCATATACGTGAGACACAAACAATTTCCTAATTAATCTTAATCAATTTTATTCAAATACTATAAGCTCTATATATGGTTTGATCTTATAATACTTCAGGTGCTAACGAAACTATTTTAGTGAAATTTAATTGTCTTAATTCCCGGGCGATTGCGCCAAAAATTCGAGTTCCTTTTGGATTTCCTTCTTGATCAATAACAACCGCAGCATTGTCATCATATCGTATTATCATACCGTTGTCGCGTTTGAGTTCTTTACAAGTACGTACAATTACGGCTCTGATCACTTCTGATCTTTCTAACGGTGTATTTGGTATTGCTTCCTTTATTACAGCAACAACAACGTCACCAATCTTAGCATATCGTCGATTACTAGCTCCTATGATTCGAATACACATCAATTTTCTGGCTCCGCTGTTATCCGCTACATTCAAATGGGTTTGAGGTTGAATCATATCGTTTTTTATCTGTTTTTTCAATGCAAAGGCAAAGGGATAAGTAAAAAAAAAAAAAAGAAATATTGTTTATTCAAAACAAAAAAAGAAACCTGCAATTGTTTTTTTTTTTTTCATCCGAAAAACCTATTTTCTTTCTTTTGGTTATACATTCTTATCCTGAAATAATAAATTGAGTTCGTATAGGCATTTTGGATGCCGCTATTTCAATAGCTTTTCTGGCTATATTTTCTGGTACTCCGCTCATTTCATAAAGTATTCTACCTGGTTTAACGACAGCTACCCAATATTCGGGAGATCCTTTTCCTGAACCCATACGTGTTTCTGTAGGTCTTACTGTAATTGGTTTGTCTGGAAATATACGTACCCATATTTTTCCGCCGCGGCGTGCGTTTCGTGTCATTGCTCGTCGCCCTGCTTCTATTTGTCTAGATGTGATCCAAGCAGGTTCAAGCGCTTGAAGGGCATATCTACCGAAGCAAATACGATTACCTCGATAAGATATTCCTTTCATTCTTCCTCTATGGTGTTTACGGAATCGGGTTCTTTTGGGGTTATAGTTGATGGTTCTTTATTACTTCCATCTCTACTACAGAACTGGACATGAGATTTTCTTCTCATCCAGCTCCTCGCGAACGAAATGATTAACGATTATAAAATAATATACATGTATTGAATGAATAATATATTGAAACAATATATTGAATCATGAGAGTCTTTGATAATCTATTATAAATTGATATATCTTTTTTGAGATATAACTAAATATGCATTCGATTTATATTTCTAAAATATAAAAGATTTTGTTTTATTATTTATTATAAGGTTATAACAAATCTTTAGTTTGTTTTGCCTTTTATTATCATATTGGATCGACTACAATTTTGAAATCCAAAAAATAAAAATTTTCGCGGGCGAATATTTACTCTAATTTAATATTCAGTTTATCGGATTAGTTCATGGCATGACTTTTCAGAATACATGAATTCGTCCCTAGTTCATTCCGCCATCCTACCCAATGAAACATTAGGATTCATTTTCAATAGAATCTTATGCAATCACGGGTTCTGTCGTTCCCATCACTTCGCGATTAATGTTTAGGTCTGGATTCTACAACGGAGCTCCTAATGAAATTTGTTATTGAGTCAATACTCTCAGTCTTTATTGACTCAGGGCTCTTGATTTTTTGTTCTATAAGAACGATTTTGTTTAATTAGGGATCAATTAGTATTAATGCTT